TTTCCACTCAATGAAAACAACCATAAGCAATTCTAATTTTAAATTTTATAGGGTGAAATAAAAATTCGATTGACCATTTGATATAATATAATTGCTATGCTTAGTGTGTGACTCGTTGATTTTTTTAAAGTTAGGATTCAAAAAGATGGACCAAGCCCGTAATATGAACTAATAACCAACCCATCGCTTCGTACTATCTGGATCCAAAAAACCAGTCAAGATATGATATATTGGTCATATCGTTGTAGCAACTGATTTGCATAAAAAAAAGAAAAATCAATCAATATGATTCGGAGTTGTGAATCGAACTATAATATAGATAAATGGAAGGTTGAGAGAAAGAAAAAGAACATCCATAACTGATATATGATTCCAACATGTAAGGTCTATGAGTAATCTCATAACATAAAAAGTAATAAAGCATCACTACGGATTCATCCATAATCAGATGAATTCATTCATAGAACAAACAAATCAAGAGCTTCGAGCCAATAAAGACTGAGAAAATTGACTCAAAAACGAATTTCATTAGGAGCTCCGCTGTAGAATTAAGACCTAACCATTAATATTAATCGAGAGGCGATGAGAACGACGGAACCTGTGAATACAGAAAATTCTATTGACAGAGAATTCGAATGATTCATTGGGCAGGATGGCGGAAGGAACTGAGACTCATTCATTTATACTGAGAGGTCGCGCGCTAACCTTACAACTGAAATAGATATTGAAAGAGTAAATATTCGTCCGCGAAAGCTTTCTTTTATTGGATTACTAAATTTTGGACGATCTAATAGGATAAAAGTCGAAACAAAATAAAAAATCCGTTATAACGTTATAAAAAAGGACATTCTAATTCTATGTATTACATTATCTATAACATAGATATGTTTAATTAACTATTCAAACAAGATATAAAAATTCCTACTAGATTAGATAAAATGTCAAAAAATCCCACGATTCAGTATATTATTCATTAAATAATATCGTAATTAACTATTTTTTACTATATTTTCATTCGCGAGGAGCCGGATGAGAAGAAACTCTCATGTCCGATTCTGTAGTAGAGATGGAATTGGGAGAAACAACCATCAACTATAACCCCAAAAAAACCAGATTCCGTAAACAACATAGAGGAAGAATGAAGGGAATATCTTATCGAGGGAATTGCATTTGTTTCGGTAAATATGCTCTTCAGGCACTTGCACCCGCTTGGATCACATCTAGACAAATAGAAGCAGGACGACGAGCAATGGCACGAAATGTACGTCGGGGTGGAAAAATATGGGTACGTATATTTCCAGACAAGCCGGTTACAGTAAAACCTACGGAAACACGTATGGGTTCGGGGAAAGGATCCCCCGAATATTGGGTCGCTGTCATTAAGCCAGGTCGAATACTTTATGAAACGGGCGGAGTAGCAGAAAATATAGCCAGAAAGGCCATTTCAATAGCGGCGTCAAAAATGCCTATACGGACTCAATTCATTATTTCGGAATAGGAATGTAAAACTAATAAAGAGGTCTTGGGGATGAAAAAAGAATCGAAATTTTTTCTGGACAAATAATATTTATTTTTTTCGCCCTTTGCATTGAAAGGAGGTATTAAAAAACGATGATTCAACCTCAGACCCATTTGAATGTAGCGGATAATAGCGGGGCTCGAGAATTGATGTGTATTCGCATCATAGGAACTAGTAATCGTCGATATGCTCATATTGGTGACATTGTTGTTGCTGTGATCAAAGAAGCAGTACCTAATATGCCCTTAGAAAGATCAGAAGTTGTCAGAGCTGTAATTGTACGTACTTGTAAAGAACTAAAACGTGAAAACGGTATGATAATACGATATGACGATAATGCTGCAGTTGTCATTGATCAAGAAGGAAATCCAAAGGGAACCCGAGTTTTTGGTGCGATTGCCCGGGAATTGAGACAATTCCAGTTTACTAAAATAGTTTCATTAGCTCCCGAGGTATTATAATTTATAGTCGTAATTTAAATGAAAAGATTCTGTTTCACGCATATACCTTTATTTAAGAATTCATAAATAAAAAGAAAGAACATGTTGATTATATCCAAATTCGGAGGTACCAATAAATTTAGTTCATCATGGGTAAGGACACTATTGCTGATATAATAACCTCGATACGAAATGCCGACATGAATAAAAAAGGAATGGTTCGAATTGCATCTACTAACATTACCGAAAATATTGTTAAAAAACTTTTACGAGAAGGTTTTATCGAAAACATGAGAAAACATCGGGAAAGCAACAAATATTTTTTGATTTTAACCTTGCGACACAGAAAGAATAGACAAAAACCATATAAAAGAAATATTTTAAATTTAAAACAGATCAGTCGACCCGGTCTACGAGTCTATTCTAACTATCAACGAATTCCTAGAATTTTAGGCGGGATGGGGATAGTAATTCTTTCTACTTCTCGAGGTATAATGACAGACCAAGAAGCTCGATTAGAAGGAATTGGTGGAGAAATTTTGTGTTATATATGGTAATCCTTTCGAATATCCGAATTGGATCCGTAACTTCCTCTTTGTAAAAAAAAAAGAGAACCGGTTGTCTAATATCACTCCTACTCCACGAGTTGATACTTCAAGGGGTTTTACTTGAAATGAAAGAATATAAAAGGATTCAGGAAGGATCCATTTCTGAATCACATCACTTCCCAACGGTATGTTCCCGGTTCGTTTAGATAATGAAGATCTTATTATAGGTTATGTTTCAGTACGGATACGGCGTAGTTTTATACGGATACTACCAGGAGATCGAGTTAAAATGGAAATAAAGTCGTTATGATTCAACCAGAGGGTGTCTAATTTATCGACTTCGCAACAAAGTTTAAAAGATTCGAGAGTCGTTTTTTCAACTTCACCATTCCCTTTTTATTTATGGGGTTTTATGGGGATAGAATTCGAGGTTCAAAATTTCAAGAAACTTAGTTTCTTCCAACCAATAAAGTATATTCCGAATTAAGGATAAGGAATGACAAATATGAAAATAAGAGCCTCTGTTCGTAAAATTTGTGAAAAATGTCGTCTGATCCGTAGGCGGGGACGAATTATAGTAATTTGTTTCAACCCGAGACATAAACAAAGACAAGGATAATATTTCTAAACAAGGGCTCTCTAAAAGAGCCAATATACAAATAATAAATTAAAGGATCTGTTTTTTGGCATGAAATGGATATATCCATATATTTCGGACTCATAGTTATGAAATGGTACAATATGGCAAAACCTATACCAAGAGTTGGTTCACGTAGAAATGGACGTATTGGATTACGTAAGAATGCGCGTAGAATACCAAAGGGAGTTATTCATGTTCAGGCAAGTTTCAACAATACCATTGTAACTGTTACAGATGTACGAGGTCAGGTGGTTTCTTGGTCCTCTGCGGGCACTTGTGGATTCAAGGGTGCAAAAAAGGGGACACCATTTGCTGCTCAAACCGCAGCAGAAAACGCTATTCGTACAGTAGTGGATCAAGGTATGCAACGAGCAGAAATCATGATAAAGGGTCCCGGTCTTGGAAGGGATGCAGCATTACGAGCTATTCGTAGAAGTGGTATGCTATTAAGTTTCGTACGAGATGTAACCCCTATGCCACATAATGGCTGTAGGCCTCCTAAAAAACGACGTGTATAGAATAAAAAGCTTTCAAGAGAAATAAATGATTCAATGATCTAAGCAAATAATATTACTATGGTTCGAGAGAAAGTAACAGTAGCTACTCGGACATTACAGTGGAAGTGTGTTGAATCAAGAGTAGACAGTAAGCGTTTTTATTATGGACGTTTTATTTTGTCTCCACTTATGAAAGGTCAAGCCGACACAATAGGCATTGCAATGCGAAGAGCTTTGCTTGGAGAAATAGAAGGAACATGTATTACACGTGCAAAATCTGAGAAAATACCGCATGAATATTCTACCATAGTAGGTATTCAAGAATCGGTACATGAAATTTTAATGAATTTGAAAGAAATTGTATTGAGAAGTAATCTGTATGGAACTTATGACGCATCTATTTGTGTCAAAGGCCCCAGGTATGTAACTGCTCAAGACATCATTTCACCGCCTTCTGTGGAAATCGTCGATAATACACAGTATATAGCTAACTTGATGGAACCAATTGATTTTTGTATTGGATTACAAATCGAGAGGAATCGTGGATATCGTATAAAAGCGCCAAATAACTTTCAAGACGGAAATTATCCTATAGATGCTATATTCATGCCTGTTCGAAATGCAAATCATAGCATTCATTACTATAGAAATGAAAAACAAGAGATACTTTTTCTCGAAATATGGACAAATGGAAGTTTAACTCCGAAAGAAGCCCTTCATGAAGCCTCCCGGAATTTAATTGATTTATTTATTCCCTTTCTCCATGTGGAAGAAGAAAACTTACATTTAGAGGACAATCAACACAAGGTTACTTTACCCCTTCTTACTCTTCATGATAGATTGATTAATCTAAGGAAAAATACAAAAAAAATAGCGTTGAAATATATTTTTATTGATCAATCAGAATTGTCTCCTAGGATCTATAATTGCCTTAAAAGTTCAAATATACATACATTATTGGACTTTTTGAATAAGAGTCGAGAAGATCTTATGAAAATCGAGCATTTTCACATAGAAGATGTAAAACAGATATGGGGCATTCTAGAAAAACATTTCGAAATTGATTTACCAAAGAATCCGTTTTAAATCCATTTTTTTTAGAAACAAGAAAAAGATAAAAATGGATTTTGAATCTTTAGCGGAATCCATATATTCGGAATAGATCTAGGCTCTAATTGAACAAATGTATCTAGGGAAAGAATTCATTTTGATTTGAAGTGACTATTCCCTAGATACATTATAATATTTTATTTCACAATTGAATTAATTTAAAAAAGACCTAAAGTTAGAGATTTCTCAATAGGTAATGTTGCTCCAATACCCAACCAAAGGGCCACTGCAGTACCAATCAAAAAT